TAATATTAACCGGGCCCATGTTTTTGTCCCCTAATTAACCGGAATTCCCGCTCATCTAGGTTGGCAAGTTCGGCTGCCAACACACAAAACAAAAGGAAGCATAGCATTCCGTTTTGACACGTTTTTCCTGCTCTAGGAATCCATTTAGCCATACTCGATCCGACAAAGACGGCCCGGTCGAGTCTTAACAAATGGGTTCCATAACTAATTCGTCTCTCAGCTTCGTTGTAACATCTCCAACTTCGTATCGACTCAACTCTCTTTTGATCTATATCAAGCTCAATTTGTTTGAGCTGGTCCATGGGTTTGTGAACCCAATGACTCGTATACGAATGTGGAAAATTGCCCTCTGAGTGGGGAATTCGAATACTGCGCGAAGAAGTCAGTATCACAAACCCTCCCAGACATGCCAACATCAGGACATTCTTGCAGTTTACCAGAAATTCAGAAACCCAGTTCTTTAATGGAAAATAACTAGAAAGGAAGAGTTTTGCGCGGTGTAGAATTCTTGTAACGAAACCCATTATTATCTCCTTTTGTGGATGGATCCATTCCCGTAATTCCTTGGCCTCGAACCCAGAGGAAAGGATTATATGTATATTACAATTAAGATATTTACACCACGGGAATTTTGAATCAATCTAAATGATTATTTATTTAGATTGATTCAAGATCTAATTCTTTCTATCGTTTTTTTTTCAACTAGTATCATACAATAAAAGGTTGCAACCAGCAAAACGGAATCAAACCATAATACTAAATACTAACAGGAGAGCCCCTCTTTCCTGACTTTTTCAATCTTTTTTATCTTAGTTCGTAAGTTCCTTACCCTGACATAGCCCTTTTTTGAAATATCGTGAACCATTTTTGTTCACGAGCAGCCAAAATCCCCAATGATAGATCTAAGAAAATCTTAGTCTGGTCGGATCTTATGCTGCCCTGTCGCGCTCGATTCCCCTTTGTCAATGAAGCGCTCCCGGGAAGTTTCCCCAGCATTGAGGCCAAGAGGAGACGGACCGATCGGTTGGTGTCCCATAACCCGGCCCTGGTTTTTAGCAAGCGCAGTCTTCTTGCCCGTGTCGGGTAAGGCACTTGGACTCAAGCCGCCACTTGTACGGGGAAGAGCCCCGTTTTTCCAGGTTCTTCTTCCCAGATCGGGCAAATCCTGGCGAAGTTTCGGCTGAGACGCCGCCCCTTTGTCCCGGGACGTTTCCCCAGCATTGAGGCGAAGAGGAGACTCTTGTTCCATAGCGCCGCTTACTCGCGAAGGCCTGTCCAATGGAGAGCTTGAACTTGCCCTCACCTCAAGTCGGCACTCAGATCCAGGTTATCATTCTCAACCCTAACCACCCACTTAGGCAATTCCCTAGAATCTAGGGATTTTTCCTCTAATCTAAATAGAATATAGAATATCATGAACAATTGGGCAAGTCGCGAGAATCATAGATCCAAGAAAATTTGAGGCTCGCGGGATCTTATATCTTATATCTTTAGATGCCCGCTGGATTCACCTTTCTCAATGAAGCGCTGCCCTGAGGGTTCTCCAGCAGTCAGGCGAAGAGGAGACATAGGACGTTCTGGTACAATAGCGGCACTGTCTCTCGAAGGACTTTCCGCGAGGACCGAAGGGGTGGTTGAACTAGTCAGGTGAAGAGGAGGGGCAGGACGCTCTGGTACAATAACGGCATTGCCTCTCGAAGGCCCGGACGAGAGGACAGAGGGGACCCCGTCACTAAATTTGACACGACCCCAAGCGGTAACAGGCAAGTTCATGTTTCTTATTGTTTGAATTTTGAGTTTTAAGAATGAGATCTCTGGGAGCAAGAGATTAAGCGTTTCCCGTTTAAGTCGTAAACTACGTTTCCCATCTTTCCGCAGAATTTCTTCCACTTTTCTGATAACATCAATGCCCGAGTTTTCACTCTGAACAATCAAGTTTAGCTTGAAATAGAGACAATTCGTAAAGAATCTCTCTTTATAATTAAATCTCTCCAAGGTACCTTCCTCATAGAAAATTTCTTTTTCCAGATCCGCCTGAGCGGTAGCAATTTTGGTTTTGATTAAGAGGCCCTCCTCTGGAGAAAACCGGGAAATATGGTTTTCCAAAGTTTCTCGTTTTTTCGCTAATAAGGCTTTTTGTTCGTTCAAGGTTGCAAGATTTTCTTGGATAACCTTTCTTTCATCGTTGAGGGACTTTATCACTTCTTTGTCCATGGCCCTGAAGAGATAGCGGTCCACTATCGGTTTGATTAATCGAAAAATACTATTCCAGTTATCCCCGGGCAGTTCATACAGAGGATCCACCTGGGGCAAGCATTCAGAGAGTCTCGTGGGAACTTCAGCCAATACCAAAGTTAGTTTTTCATAACTTTCTTGAATTGACCACAATAACCTTTGTTTGGATTCAAGTTCACTTAGGATACTCTCTAGACTTTCTGCCGCCATCTTGGGGACCAAGTCGAAGTCCAACGATTCGTTTGGGGCATTCAAATTACCCAAATCATCAGCAGTATCATCATCCGTATCCGTGAACTCTTCATAATCGGGTAGCACTTCCTCTTCGGCACCCACGGAAGCAACTTCCAGTTCTTTTCTTAAAGTTTCGAGTGAAACTTCCGATTCTGTAACTGTAACAGTGGCTTCGGAGGGAAGCTCAAAAATGGTGGGTGGGGGGGTTAGCATCGAAATGGAAGGGGCCATAGTTTTTCCTCCGAACCATTCCGTAAAACCTATGTAACTCACAGCACCAATCATAATGAGTTGGCGCATAACAAAAGTCAACCCTTTCGAAAGTTTCGTGAAGAAACCATTTAGCCAGTTCATAGTGAAATATTTATCTCCTTAATTTGTTTATTTTTTATTTGTAAAAACACCGAATTCAATAATAAAATAATTGAATTCGGAACGCGAGTGAACTTCCTGATTCCAGATTCAGCGTTTGGTTCGAATATCGGCCGAACCTGGAATTTTTTAATCTTCCCATAGTTTTTTTTTGGTCGTTTAATTAATAATTAACCTGCAGTTCCTTACCCTTACGTTCCCCTTTTTTTGAAATATCATGAACAATTTTAGTAGGTTGGGCCCCCTGCTCGAGGAAATATAGAATCAAAGGGACATTTAAATAGGCTTGTCCCTGTTTCGGATCGTAAAAACCCACTTTCCCGAGATCCTGGCCTTCTCTGCGGGATCGAACATCAAGTGCCACGATTCGATAGACCGCGCATTGGGATAGATATAGATGCATAATGCCCCCCCTGGAAACGTAGAAGAGGTTTTCGCCTCGTACGGCTCAAGAAAGAATGATTTTAATTCTTTTGAGTCGTTTTTTTCCGTCCCGAAAAAGAAACACCATCCTTCCTCCTAACTCAAGTTGTATAAGCATTTATTGAGCAGTCTCAAACCTTTTTTTTGTTTGTCTCGTTTAGAATCTTCTTATGGTTAAAACAATTCAAAAATAGCATTTTCTTGTTCCGGAATCTCTTATCTTTGCTTTGAATCAATAGGTTTAGATATTACTTTGATGATCTTTAATCGTTTCAAAATGGCAGCAACGTGTTTTTTGAGATTTCTTTCTAGCGAAGAATCATAATTGACGAAATAATTACAAAGTTTTCCCTGCTTATTTTATTGATTTACACTAACCATAGATCCCGCTTCTTGAGAAATGAATAAATAGTTTAAGTTCTGCTCGAGCTCCATCAGATACTATCCAGCAAAAACGGGTTTTGAGCTGGACAAACTATGTCGAGCCAAGAAACATTTTTCTTTCTATAAAAAATGGCGGATGGAAAATTCCACAAACGATCATGTCCTTCAAGTCACCCGCTGCTTTCTACCACAACGTTTCAAACGAAGTTTTACCATAACATCCCTCTTGTCCGAAACTCATGATGGAATTGATTCAATATGGAATCTTGCATAGTTATTTCCTCACTCAAAACAATAGGTCCAATATTTATACTTGAGACTTTTCTATATGAACCGGTCAGCATTTCGATAACACCAATATCAATCACTTTTTTTTTTATTTTTAAGTGAAGCAGAAGATTCTAAAAGATTCGAAAAAAAAGGTTTCGATTTAGAATCAAACTGCCCTGGGACGGAAGGATTCGAACCTTCGAATTTCGGGACCAAAACCCGGTGCCTTACCGCTTGGCCACGCCCCATTTAGGATTTTCTTTCCTAGTTAGAAAGAATACTACAATCGGGATTGGGTATTCGTCAATTTCCGCTCAAATCTCTATGAAATAGATTCGATTATTGCTAGGATTTAACACGTGTAGTTATTTAACATAACACGTGTAGTAGAATCCAACAGAATTTATTGATCATTACATATAATTCAATTAAGATAATGTATGAAAGTATGATTCCTTCTACTCTCGTTTGAGCAGGGAAGGCTTTTTGATTGGGTGATTCAAAGAAAAATAAAGATTTTTGTTGTACCTTAATTACTTTACTTTATTTTTTCCTTCTATCATATCTTTTCCTTCTATCATATCACTGAATCAAAATACAATTAAAGAAGGAAATATTTGTTATGCTGAATATCTTTAGTTTGATCTGTATCTGTCTTAATTCTGTCCTTCATTCAATTAGTTTTGTTTTCGCTAAATTGCCCGAGGCTTACGCTTTTTTGACTCCAATCGTAGATGTTATGCCAGTCATACCTGTGCTCTTTTTGCTCTTAGCCCTTGTTTGGCAAGCTGCTGTAAGTTTTCGCTGATATTTTAACTACTGTCTTACAATACAAACATTCCTCCATTTTTAGCAGAAAAAAGATTCTACTAATTGATAAGCTACGATCAGTCTTACATTAGGAACCCTCGATTCACACAGAGAAATTTCGGGACCGCCTATTCCTCATTCTTACCTTCTACTTCCAGTGACCGAGGCCCCTACTAGTATTAATTAGTATTAATTAGGGTCCCTACAATTACAATATATAGAGATGAGGCATGAAAGATAATTTTGGTGAAAGACTCTTATTACAAATGCAT